GATGTTGAAAAATCAGCGGATGAATTGTGGTTAGGGGTGAAATGCCAATCGAATTCGGAGCTAGCTGGTTCTCCCCGAAATGCGTTTTGGCGCAGCGGTAGATGTTATAATTTAGGGGTAAAGCACTGTTACGTATGCGGGCTGGTAATTCGGTACCAAATCGTTGCAAACTAAGAATACTAAATGTATAGTCTACCAGTAAGACTGTGGGGGATAAGCTCCATTGTCAAGAGGGAAACAGCCCAGAGCACCAGTTAAGGCCCTTAAATAATTACTAAGTGGTAAAGGAGGTGGGAGTGCATAAACAATCAGGAGGTTTGCTTAGAAGCAGCAATCCTTTAAAGAGTGCGTAATAGCTCACTGATCGAGTAAACCTGCGCCGAAAATGTATGGGACTAAGTAATTTGCCGAAACTGTGCGATATATATTTATATATCGGTAGGGGAGCGTTCTGTTGTAGGTCGAAGTATTAGCGTAAGCGGATATGGACGAAGCAGAAGTGAGAATGTCGGCTTGAGTAACGAAAATATAGGTGAGAATCCTATACCCCGAAAACCCAAGGTTTCCTCCGGAAGGCTCGTCCGCGGAGGGTAAGTCAGGACCTAAGGCGAGGCTGAAAAGCGTAGTCGATGGACAACGGGTTAATATTCCCGTACCGTTTTTTATTGATATCGAGGGACGGAGAAGGCTAAGCTAGCCGGATATTGGTTTTACCGGTTTAAACGTTCGAGATGTTGAGAAGCGGCGAAAACGCTTTGAGTTGAGACGTGAATACGAGACGCTAAGGCGTCGAAGTAGTGTATGTCATACTTCCAAGAAAAGCTTGCACTGTCATAGATAAAAAACGCCTGTACCATAACCGACACAGGTGGGTAGGTAGAGTATACTAAGGGGCGCGAGATAACTCTCTCTAAGGAACTCGGCAAAATAACTCCGTAACTTCGGGAGAAGGAGTGCCTTATTCTTAAGGTTGCAATAACAAGATCCAAGCAACTGTTTATCAAAAACACAGGTCTCCGCTAAGTCGTAAGACGATGTATGGGGGCTGACGCCTGCCCAGTGCCAGAAGGTTAAAGAAGCTGGTTAGCAATTGCGAAGCTGGTGACTGAAGCCCTGGTGAACGGCGGCCGTAACTATAACGGTCCTAAGGTAGCGAAATTCCTTGTCGGGTAAGTTCCGACCCGCACGAAAGGCGTAATGATTTGGATACTGTCTCGGAGAGGGGCTCGGTGAAATAGACTTGTCTGTGAAGATGCGGACTACCTGCACCAGGACAGAAAGACCCTATGAAGCTTTACTGTAACTTGAAATTGAAATTGGACTTTATTCGCGCAGCATAGGTGGGAGGCGTTGATTATAATCTTGCGGGATTATTGGAGCCATTAGTGAGATACCACTCTTGTAATGTTAGATTTCTAACTTTGAATCATTATCTGGTCAAAGGACAGTTTCAGGCGGGCAGTTTGACTGGGGCGGTCGCCTCCCAAACGGTAACGGAGGCGTACAAAGGTTTCCTCTGAACGGTTAGAAATCGTATCTAGAGTGTAAAGGCATAAGGAAGCTTGACTGTGAGACCTACAAGTCGAGCAGGGACGAAAGTCGGTCTTAGTGATCTGACGGTACTGAGTGGAAAGGCCGTCACTCAACGGATAAAAGTTACTCTAGGGATAACAGGCTGATCTCCCCCAAGAGTTCACATCGACGGGGAGGTTTGGCACCTCGATGTCGGCTCATCGCATCCTGGGGCGGTAGTACGTCCCAAGGGTTGGGCTGTTCGCCCATGAAAGCGGTACGCGAGCTGGGTTCAGAACGTCGTGAGACAGTTCGGTCCATATCCGGTGTAGGCGTTAGAATATTGAGAGGAGCCTTCTTTAGTACGAGAGGACCGAGAAGGACATACCTCTGGTGTACCAGTTATCGTGCCAACGGTAAACGCTGGGTAGCTATGTATGGAGTGGATAACCGCTGAAAGCATCTAAGTGGGAAGCCCACCTCAAGATAAGTATTCTCATCACGTAAGTGAGTAAGGTCACGGTAAGACTAACCGTTTGATAGGCATTAAGTGTAAGTACAGTAATGTATGTGCTGAGATGTCCTAATAGACCGAGGACTTGAATTTTAGAAATCTTTAAGATATTTTTTATATCTTAAAGATTTTTTGCTTTGGTGTTTTTAGTGTACTGAGCGGAACCACACTGATCCATCTCGAACTCAGTTGTGAAACGTTATAAATCGACGACAATACTTGGGGGGGGACCTCCTGGGAAGATAGTTCAATGCCAAAGTTTTAAAAAAAAATAATATTATTATTAAAGATGTTTACTGATTACTTCTTGAAATTCTTTATTCAATGTAAAAAAATTATTCTTAAAAAATATTTTAAGTTTTATATATAATATTAAGTATAATACTAGTCATTAACATCATTTTCTGTATTTAAATTTTTAACATTTCTAGAGGATTATTAGTTATGGATACTCGTTTACTAGTAATTGCTGCGCCTGTTTTAGTAGCAGCATCATGGGCTTTATTTAATATTGGTCGTTTAGCAATTCAACAACTTCAACGTTTATCACGTTAAAAAATAATTACAAGGCTAGAAAAACCAAAAATAGTCTTGTAATTGTTCTTTCAAAAGATGTACAAATTTTTTTAGATCGTTTTAAAGTAACTTTAATTATGTTGAACTTTGAATAGATTTCATAAACGTAATATCGACAAATCTAGACAAATTAAATTCTATTTTGTACAATAAGGTTAAATTAAAAAGATATCTTAAATAAAGATAAAAAAATTATGGCTGTACCTAAAAAACGGACATCAAAAGCAAAAAAGAATAGTCGTAAAGCTAATTGGAAAAGAAAAGCAGCAAAATCTGCACAAAAATCTTTATCATTAGCGAAATCTATATTACGAGGTAAAACTACAAGTTTTGTATATCGTCTTTACGTTGATGAATAACTTTGAAATTTTCTTAGTATAAATTTAAATATATATTAAGAAAATTTGAAATTTTCTTAGTATGAATGATAGATAGATTTTAATTTATGGATAGTAATTTAAACTTAATTTGTCATTTTAAATATATCTATATAGATATTAGCGGATGTGGCGAAATTGGTAGACGCGCTAGATTTAGGTCCTAGTAACTTTTGTTTTGAGAGTTCGAGTCTCTCCATCCGCATTTTAAAAATTCTTTAATTAATTTCTTGAATATTTGTTATATGGTTCTTCCATTTACTCTACAACAACTACGTATTTTTAAAGCTATTGCTTCAGAAAAAAGCTTTACTCAAGCCGCTGAAATTTTATTTGTTTCACAACCTTCATTAAGTAAACAAATTAAGACTTTAGAAAATCGTTTAGGAATTTTATTGTTAAATCGAACAGGTAATAAAATATCTTTGACTGAAGCAGGTAACGTTTTTCTTCAATACTCTGAACGAATACTTGCATTGTGTGAAGAAAGTTGTCGAGCTTTAAATGATTTAAAAGATGGCGAACGAGGAAATCTAAAAGTTGGGGCAAGTCAAACTATAGGGGCATATTTAATGCCACGTGTCTTAACATTATTTGCTCAAAGTTACCCACAAATTACTTTAAATATTGATATTGATTCAACCAGAATCATTGCAAAAAAAGTTGCTGATCGAATTATTGATATTGCTATTGTAGGTGGTGATATTCCTAATGGTTTAAAAAAAAATTTAGAAATTGAAGATTTTGTTGAAGATGAACTGATTTTAATAATTCCAAAGTCACATCCATTCGCAAAAAAGAAAAAAAAGAAGATTAGTAGAGAAGACCTCTACCATTTAAATTTTATAACATTAAACTCGAATTCTACAATTCATAAATTCATTGATAATATTCTGATTCAAAATAATATTCAAACTAAACAATTTAATGTAATTATGGAACTAAATTCTATTGAAGCTATAAAAACTGCTGTCAGTCTTGGCTTAGGGGCTGCTTTTGTATCATCCTCAGCAATAGAAAAGGAAATTGAATTAAAAACAGTTGAGATTATAACAATCGAAAATATTAAAATAACTCGAACATTATCAATTATCACAAATACGGATTCTCACCGATCTAAAGCTTTTGACTTTTTTTATAATGAGTTATGGCTACTTAAAAATTTATAAATTTATCCTGTTCTAATTTAAGTTGACTTAAGTAAAATTTATTTTGTAATATTATTTTATAAAAAGAGAAAATCTTCTAAATTATGAAATACGCAATTGTAGAAATTAGTGGAAGACAATTTTGGATTGAAACAGGAAAATATTACGATTTAAACCGTATTCCAACAGAACTTGGAAAAGAAATCACATTAAACAGAGTTTTACTGGTTAATAATGATGGAGAACTTTTAATAGGAAAACCTTATCTAGAGAGTGTGAAAGTTAAAGGAAAAATTTTAGAACATTTACGTAGTCGTAAGACTATTGTTTATAAAATGCGTCCTAAGAAAAAAACTCGTAAGAAACAAGGTCATCGTCAAGATTTAACTCGAGTTCTTATCGAAGAAATAAATATTAATTAATATTAAGGAATATCGAAATGGCACATAAAAAAGGTGCAGGTAGTACAAAAAATGGTCGTGATTCAAATGCAAAACGCTTAGGTGTTAAAAGATTTGGAGGTGAAAAAGTAAAAGCGGGGAGTATTTTAATTCGTCAAAGAGGGATGAAATTTAAACCCGGGTCTAATGTTGGATATGGAAAAGATTTTACTTTATTTGCATTAGTTGATGGGACTGTAAAATTTGATTATAAAGATGCTCAACATAAACGAGTAAATATTATTATTTAGTCGAACTTTATAAATTTTTCAAAATGCTAAAAAATCCATTTATTAAAGATTCAGTCACAAATCAATATCAAGCATTAATTAATCAAATTAATGCTCTAGAAAATAATTTAAAAACGTTAACTGATACAGAACTAAGGAATAAAACATTTCAATTAAAAAAACGATACCAAGAAGAACAAGACTTAAATTCTTTAATTGCTGAATCGTTTGCAATTACAAGGGAAGCAAGTTCAAGAACTTTAGGTCTTCGTCATTTTGATGTTCAATTAATTGGAGGCTTAGTTTTAAATAGTGGAAAAATTAGTGAAATGCGAACTGGTGAAGGAAAAACATTAGTTGCAACTTTACCAGCTTATTTAAATGCGTTAACCAATAAAGGCGTTCATATTGTTACGGTAAACGATTATTTAGCAAGCCGTGACCAAATTTCAATGGGACAAATCTACCGATTTTTAGGGTTAGACACAGGTTTAATTCAAGAAGATATGGCCTTTTTAGAACGACAACAAAATTATAAGGCTGATATTACTTATGTAACAAATAACGAATTGGCTTTTGATTATCTACGTGATAATATGGCATCAAACTTGAATCAAGTTGTTCTACCTCCATTTAATTATTGTATTGTAGATGAAGTTGATTCAATCTTTATTGATGAAGCACAAGTTCCATTAATTATTTCCCAAGCCGTAGAAACATGCATTGATAAATATATTGTTGCAGCAGAGGTTGCTGAATATTTAGAGGTGAATGTTCATTTTAAAGTAGATGAAAAAAATAGAAACATCATTTTAACTGAGCAAGGAACGGCTCAAATTGAAAAAATTTTACAAGTTGAGGATTTATATAATCCTAATGATCCTTGGATTCCGTATATTTTAAGTGCTATTAAAGCAACTGCTTTATTTTTCCGAAATGTACATTATATTGTTCAGAACAATCAAATTATTATTGTTGATGAATTTACAGGTCGGATTATGCCAGATAGAAGATGGAATGAAGGTTTACATCAAGCTGTTGAGGCAAAGGAAGGAGTTCCAATTAGGCAAAATACGGAAACAGCAGCATCAATTACTTACCAAAATTTTTTCTTATTATATCCTAAATTGTCAGGTATGACTGGAACGGCTAAAACGTCTGAGGTAGAGTTTGAAAAGATTTATAACTTACCTGTAGAAGAAATACCGACAGCTAGACCAAATCTTCGTAAAGATTTGCCTGACTTTGTTTACAAAGATAGTTTAACAAAATGGACTGCCATTGCGCGTGAATGTAAGTCTATTGCAAAAACAAAGCAACCGATTCTAATTGGGACAACAACTGTTGAAAGTTCGGAAATGTTAGCTGATTTATTAAAAGAATATCAATTATCATACAGGTTGTTGAATGCAAAACCAGAAAATGTCAAACGAGAATCAGAGATTGTTGCCCAAGCAGGAGAAATTGGAAGTATTACAATCGCAACAAATATGGCAGGTCGCGGAACAGATATTATTTTAGGTGGAAATATTACATTTAAAGTTCGAAAACAACTTTATAATATTTTAGTGTCTTATAAAAGCCAAACTAATTCAGCAAATTTGAATAATATTTTTCCTTTAGCAAAAGATATCAATTTCACTTCACAAAAATTTTTAAGTGTTTTAAATTCATTACTTAATGATTCTAAATTCTTAAGTTTATCATCAACTGGAATTCTAAAACTTTTAAATGAAATTGATCAAATTCGAATTCCAAAGATTCCGTATCAATGTTCAATCAAATTTTTACTGAGCGAACTCGGAAAATTTGAGAGAAAGAATCAAACTATTAATAATAAAATTGTTAAAAATTTAGGTGGGCTTTATATTATTGGCACGGAACGTAATAACTCCCGCCGAATAGATAATCAACTACGTGGTAGATGTGGGCGTCAAGGTGATCCAGGAACTTCTAGATTTTTTTTAAGCTTAGAAGATCCCTTGTTTCGAAATTTTGGAAGTTCAAAACTTCAAAACTTTATGCAAAATCAACTTTTAGATGATCTACCATTAGAATCAAATTTACTAACTAAAAGTTTAGATGCTGCTCAGAAACGGGTAGAAGAAAGAGATTATGATGGACGAAAATATTTATTTGATTATGATGATATATTAAATAAACAACGTAATATCGTCTATTATGAACGAAGAAAACTTTTAGAAAGTCAATCTTTTCGCGAAACTATTTTAGCCTATGGTGAACAAGTTATTAAAGATATAATAAATTTATTGAAAGACCCGAAAGCTACAACAAGTAGCTCACTAGTTGAAGAATTATTTAAAACAAGATTTGTAAGTTTAAATGGTAATTTAAATAGTTTGGATCCATTTGAATTAAAAACTTACTTATTCCAAGAATTTTGGTTATCTTATGAAGCAAAAGTTCTGGAATTTGAAATATGTCAAATTGGGTTAATTGGGTCATTTGAACGTACAATTATTCTTTACTATACAGATATAGCTTGGAAAGAACATCTACAGAAAATTGCATTATTACGTGATGCGGTAGGATGGAGAAGTTATGGGCAACGCAATCCATTATTTGAATTTAAAGAAGAAGCATATAATTTATTTCAAAATCGAAATATAACAATAAGACATTTATTAATTCGTGATTTCTTACATTCCTTTATTTTATAAAGGTTAAATCCGTTTTTATTAAAAAAAAAAAAACTATAGTTATGACAAAACGTACTCTATCAAATAAAACTCGTTCTTCTGTTTTAAAAGTATCGGGCTTTCGTGCTCGTATGGCGACAGCTCAAGGAAGAAAAATAATACGAAATCGAAGAAAAAAAGGTCGCAAGAAATTAGCAATTCCACGTTAATTAGTTAAATTATTAGAGTTATTCAGTTTTGTTTACTCTAATAATAAATAATTTTTTATGTAAAATTAATATAATAGTAATTTATTAAATAGAATCTTGATTGAATAATTTTATGAAATTTACCGACGAATTAACACTCTTATTAAAAGCTAGGTATCCAATAATTTATATTAATACAATTGAAGAAGACCGCGTAGAGTATATTATTCGCAAATATATTAAAACAAGTTTGAATAGAAGTATTTATAGTTGGGATTTTATAGATGGTTACACAAATAACCCAAACAATGAAGGGTTTGCAAAGCGAAATCCAGTACAAGCACTTGAGCTTGTGGAACGGTTAACAGCTCAAACCCCTGCTTTATTTTTATTAAAAGATTTTAATCGATTTTTAACGGATGTTTCAATTTCAAGAAAATTAAAAAATATAAGTAGAATTCTAAAACTTCAACCAAAAACAATAATTATCATTGGGTCAGAGTTAAATATTCCAAAAGAACTATATGATTTAATTACAATTTTACAATTCCAATTGCCCGTTGAAAGCGAAATTAATTATGAATTAAAACGATTGATTGAATCGCTAAATATTGAAATTGATCAACAAGTTTTAGAAAGTTTAACAAGAGCATGCCAAGGATTATCTCTTGAACGTATTAGACGGGTTTTATCAAAAATTATTGCTACTTATAAAACAATTGATGAAAATAGTATCAAACTTTTACTAAATGAAAAAAAACAGATTATTAGCCAAACAGAGATTTTAGAATATTGGTCAGCAAATGAAACAATTTCTAAAATTGGTGGGGTTGATAATTTGAAAAATTGGTTAAAAAAGCGAAAAACATCTTTTGGTATCCAAGCATCAAATTATGGATTACCAACTCCACGAGGTTTATTACTTGTTGGAATTCAAGGAACTGGAAAATCTTTAACTGCTAAGGCTATTGCTACTGAATGGCAATTACCTTTATTAAAATTAGATGTTGGGAAACTTTTTGGAGGAATTGTGGGTGAATCTGAATCCCGTCTTCGCCAAATGATTGAAGTAGCAGAAACAATTTCGCCTTGTATTTTATGGATTGATGAAATTGATAAAGCATTTAGTAATACTAATAATACAGGAGATAGTGGTACTAGTAATCGTGTATTAGCAACATTTATAAGTTGGTTATCAGAAAAAACAAAGCCAGTTTTTGTCGTTGCAACCGCAAATAATGTAGATCTTTTGCCCTTAGAAATTATTAGAAAAGGTCGATTTGATGAAATTTTTTTCTTAGATTTACCACAGAAGCAAGAACGAGAACAAATTTTTAAAATCCATATACAAGAATTTCGACCTAATCGTTGGGAATCATTTGATTATTCAAAATTAGCACAACTTTCTGAAGCATTCTCAGGTGCGGAAATTCGTCAAAGTATTATCGAGGCTATGTATCACGCTTTTTATGAAAAAAGAGAATTTACAACTGAAGACATTTGTTTAGCATTAACACAATTAATACCTCTTTCACAATTAGAAAATAACCAGACATTAAAGCTAAAAAATTGGGCCGTATCTGGGCGAATTCGCCTTGCCTCTTCAAAATCTATTTCTATTAATTAACTTTTTTATGAAACAAAATGTTTTTAAATCAATAGCTGATTTACGATTTGCCATTTTTATTTTATTAATGATTGCTGCTTTAAGTGTAATTGGAACTGTTATAGAGCAAGATCAATCAGTTGAAACATATAAATTAAATTATCCTTTAACAAATAGGGTTTTTGGGTTTTTATCATGGGATATCATTCTTCGATTCGGATTTGATCATATTTATAAAACATGGTGGTTTATTACTCTTATTTTATTATTTGGACTAAGTTTATTAACTTGTACATTATTACAACAATTTCCATCTTTAAAAATCGCTCGTAGGTGTCAATTTTTCCGAACTACTCAGCAATTTTGTCGGTTAAATATTTCAACGAATTTACAACATCTTTCTTTTTCACAAATATTGTTCAAAATAAAAGAAAATAATTATTCTATCTTTCAACAAAAGAATATTATCTATTGTTATAAAGGTTTAATCGGACGGATAGCGCCGATTATTGTTCATTTCAGTATGATTATAATATTAATTGGAGCGGTCATTGGTTCAGTAGGTGGTTTTAAAGCTCAAGAAATTATACCTAAAACGGAAACGTTTCATATTCAAAATGTTTTAAATAATGGACAATTTACTTTGATCCCAAAAGTTTCAATACGAATAAATGATTTTTGGATTACCTATACCAAACAAACAACAATTACACAATTTTATTCTGATCTTTCAATCTTGAATGTTGATG